TAAGCCACAAGAAGTTTTAAACTCGCTATTCCATATCCGTTGAAACCAGTATTTGTGTGTTACGGCTTGAGCCGTACGAGATGAAATTCTCATATACGGCTCTCAGAGGGGGAGTCTTTCTTGGGTTACCTATCTCAATAAAGTATATGATTGGTTCGAGGAACGTCTCGAGATTCAAGCGATTGCAGATGATATAACTAGTAAATATGTTCCTCCTCATGTCAACATATTTTATTGTCTAGGGGGGATTACACTTACTTGTTTTTTAGTACAAGTAGCTACGGGTTTTGCTATGACCTTTTACTATCGTCCAACTGTTACAGAGGCTTTTTCCTCTGTTCAATACATAATGACTGAGGCCAACTTTGGTTGGTTAATTCGATCAGTTCATCGATGGTCAGCAAGTATGATGGTTCTAATGATGATCTTGCACGTATTTCGTGTGTATCTTACGGGTGGGTTTAAAAAACCCCGCGAATTAACTTGGGTTACAGGGGTGGTTCTGGCTGTATTGACCGCATCTTTTGGCGTAACTGGTTATTCCTTACCTCGGGACCAAATTGGCTATTGGGCAGTAAAAATTGTAACAGGCGTGCCTGAAGCTATTCCTATAATAGGATCGCCTTTGGTAGAATTATTACGTGGAAGTGCTAGTGTGGGCCAATCCACTTTGACTCGTTTTTATAGTTTACATACTTTTGTATTGCCTCTTCTTACTGCCGTATTTATGTTAATGCATTTTCTAATGATACGTAAGCAAGGTATTTCGGGTCCTTTATAGAGAAGGCAGATCATAGATATTTGTAATTTATCATATCGGGGAGGAACAAGAGTCTTTCATTGCTACAAATATGGATTATTTAAAAATAAGGCATGTTATTTGGATACTTCTATTCAACTCTGAAGTATTGTTTATTTGATACGAATCGAATAGTTGAAGTATATTTTCCTAAAAGAGGATGGATTATGGGAGTGTGTGACTTGAACTATTGATTGGCCCATGCGGATATATGATTTTATCCGCCACGTTGGAATTCACAACCCAATGTGTCTCCGCATCCAACCATCACGTCAGTCCATTTATGTAGCATAGGATAGGCCGGTTCGCTTGAGGAGAATATTTTCTATGATCATACCCGAATCATGTCATGCATGAACAGGCTCCGTAAGATCCCTAGAATAAGCGATGTGGAATGATCCAATGTTCTATTTATTCCACTTTGTTTGATTTTTCTTTTTTTTTTTAGTCATTTTATTATAATTAATTGATAGTATTAGTATTTCGTATTAATTTGATAGTAATCTTAGTAAGTTTTTTATAGTATGTAGATGCATTCATTTCCTCTGCATCGACCCTGATCTATGATACTATCGGAGTGAAATAAGGGATCTAAGGAAGAACAGGGGCTAGACTTTATTAGTAACAAGTAAAAACTTTGTATTTTTGTATGTAATAAAATCGAGATGTTGTGGGGATAAATACCAACCAAAAGACATGAGACAATCCAAAAAGCACTTGATCATGATCGAATTTGTAAGCCTACTTGGATATTGAGCATTTCCTTGTTGCCAGAACTGAATTCTTTGCAATGAATCGTTGCAACTCGGGTAAATGGAATTTGATAAATCTTTTATTACATAGAGTCATTCTATATGTAGATATGTATGAAATATAGATCTTCTATGGATCTATTTCTGTAATTCTTTTGATTCTTGCTCGAGCCGGATGATAAAAAATTATCATGTCCGGTTCCTTTGGGGGATGGATCCACAAGGATTCACCTATCCAAATAACAAAGAAACCTGATTTGAATGATCCTGTATTAAGAGCTAAATTGGCTAAAGGGATGGGACATAATTATTATGGAGAACCTGCATGGCCCAATGATCTTTTATATATTTTTCCAGTAGTAATTCTAGGCACTATTGCATGTAATGTGGGCTTAGCAGTTCTAGAGCCGTCAATGATCGGTGAACCGGCGGATCCGTTTGCAACTCCGTTGGAAATATTACCCGAATGGTACTTCTTTCCCGTATTTCAAATACTTCGCACAGTACCCAATAAGTTATTGGGTGTTCTTTTAATGGTTTCAGTACCAATAGGATTATTGACAGTACCTTTTTTGGAGAATGTCAATAAATTCCAAAATCCATTTCGTCGTCCAGTAGCTACAACAGTCTTTTTGATCGGTACCGCAGTAGCTCTTTGGTTAGGTATCGGAGCAACTTTACCTATTGAGAAATCCCTAACTTTAGGTCTTTTTCAAATTGATTCAACCGTGAAATACCACGACATAGGTATCTAAGGAAGATCCCCTTGTGGATCTTCCTTAGATACATCAATCTTATTATGATCTATTCTGCAAATATATGGACCGTGTCGGAGATTAAAAACTCATTCTATTCTTTTTTATTTCTAAAAATGACAAAATTCCAATGGATTTAAAATGAAAACTTTTTCTTAGGTAAATTGATTGCAAAATGCTTCTGTAGAGTACCCAATATCTGTTTTACATCTTCTATGCGAAAATATTCCATTTTCATAAGATCTTCTTGGCTGTGACTCAAAAGGTCCAATAATGTATGTATATTGGACCTTTTGAGACAATTATAGGTCCTGGAAGACAATTCTGATTGGTCAATAAAAATACATGTCAATGGAATTCCTTTTTTGTTTTTATTGAGATTAGTGAATCTGTCTTGAAAGGAAAAGGGTAGATTCCATCTGTTTTCATTTTCCTCGAAATTCATGTCCTCTTCCTCTGCATGTAGAAAAGGAATCAATAAATCAATCAAATTACGAGAAGCTTCATAAAGTGCTTCTTTAGGAGTTAAACTTCCATTCGTCCATATTTCTAGAAAGAGTATCTCTTGTTTTTCATTCCCATTCCCATAAGAATGAATACTATGATTCGCATTTCGAACAGGCATGGATACAATATCTATAGGATAACTTCCATCGTGAGAGTCGTTTGTGGATTTCATACGATATCCGCGATCTCTCTTGATTTGTAATTCAATACACAAATCAATTGGTTCTATCAGGTTAGCTATATGCTGTGTCGTGTCAACTATTTCTACAGAAGGCGGTGAGATGATATCTTGGGCTGTTATGTATTTGGGACCCCTGACGCAAATGGATGCGTCCCTAACTCCATAGAGATTACTTCTCAGTACAATCTCTTTCAAATTTATTAAAATCTCATGTACTGATTCTTCAATACCTGCTATCGTAGAATATTCATGCAGCACATTTTCAGATGTTGCACGTGTGATACATGTTCCTTCTATTTCTCCAAGTAAAGCCCTTCGCACGGCAATACCTATGGTATCGGCTTGACCTTTCATAAGCGGGGACAGAACGAAACGACCATAATAAAGACGCTTGCTGTCTACTCTGGATTCAACACATTTCCACTGTAGTGTTCGAGTGGATACTGCTACTTCTTCTCGAACCATACTATTATTTTTCTTTTATTTATGATTATTGGATCAGATCATTGAATCATTTATTTCTCTTGGAATCTCTTTAATTCTTATTTCTACACACGTCTTTTTTTAGGGGGGCGACATCCATTATGCGGCATGGGTGTTACATCACGTACGAAACTTAATAGCATCCCATTTCTACGAATGGCTCGTAATGCCGCATCTCTTCCGAGACCTGGACCCTTTATCATAACTTCTGCTCGTTGCATACCCTGATCAACTAATGTACGAATAGCATTAAATGCCGCGGCTTGAGCAGCATAGGGTGTTCCTTTTCTTGTGCCTCTGAATCCAGAGGTACCTGCGGAAGCCCAAGAAACTACCCGACCTCGTACGTCTGTAACAGTTACAATAGTATTGTTGAAACTCGCTTGAACATGAATAACTCCTTTTGGTATTCTACGTTCATTCTTATTTGAACCAATGCGTGCATTCTTACGTAAACCAATTTTTGCTATAGGTTTTGTCATATTTTATTATATCATATTCATAAGAATAAAATAAAAAGAAAGAAGAATCAGAAATCTACAGAAAGATACGGGGGATATCCATTTCATACATTTCATATGAAAACGAATCCATTCTTCTTTCTTTTTACATGTACATGGGTTTTTCTTTTAAAAAGTTCTTGATTTAGAACTTGAGAAGGATTACCCCTGTCTCTGTTTATGTCTCGGATTGGAACAAATGACTATAATTCGCCCCCGCCTACGAATCAAGCGACATTTTTCACAAATTTTACGAACAGAAGCCCTTATTTTCATATTTAGAATTCCTTACCTTCATTCTGAATCTATTTTTTTGGAAACAAAAATCAGTTTATTGCATTTTTTAACTTCGAATTATATCCCTACGAAAAGGATGTTTAAAAGAATGATCTAATAAGAATGATCTAATCGTTCGAATCTTTTTTGCGAAGTCTATAAATTATACGTCCCCTGGTTGAATCATAACGACTCATTTCTATTTTGACTCTATCTCCGGGTAGTATACGTATAAAACTGCGCCGGATTCTCCCTGAAATATAACCTAGAATTAGATCTTCATTATCTAACCGAACTCGGAACATACCGTTGGGAAGTGATTCAGTAATTAAACCCTCATGAATCAATTTTTGTTCTTTCATTCCAGGGAACCCCCTTTAAGTATCAACTAATAGAGGAAGAGTTCTATAATTCACTTCTCTTCTCTATTTTACAAATAGTAAGTTCGAGAGAAAATTAGGGTACCCGAGGAGAATCACCATATATAACACAAAATTTCTCCTCCAATTTTTTCTAGTCGAGCTTCTCGATCTGTCATTATACCTCGAGAAGTAGAAAGAATTACAATTCCCATTCCACCTAAAATCTTAGGAATTCGTTGATAGTTGGAATAGATTCGTAGACCAGGTCGGCTGATACGCTTTAAAATTATTTTATTACCTTTCCTAGTCTTTCTATGTCGTAAGGTTGAAACCAAGAAATTTTTTTGACTTTCTTGATGTTTTCGAACGTTTTCAATAAAACCTTCTCGTAAAAGTATTTTCACAATGTTTTTAGTGATATTAGTAGATACTATTTGAACTCTTCCCTTTTGATCCATGTCAGCATTTCTTATAGAAGTTATTATATCGGCAATAATGTCCCTACCCATGACGAACTATAGTTATTGGTGCCTCCTCATTTTGATATAATCAACATGCTTCTTTTTTGTTTTATTTTTTATTGAATTTTTTTTTGAAATTATTCAATTCTAAAAAATTATTAGAAATTTAAAGTATATGCATGAGACACAATCTATTCATCGGATCTATTTCAGATATTTGAATATTCTATTCTATATATATATATTCTATTTCTATATATAGATAATATAGATATATAGATAGGATATAGCCTATTTTCATCTATAATACTTCGGGTGCTAATGAAACTATTTTAGTAAAATTCAACTGTCTCAATTCCCGAGCAATCGCACCAAAAATTCGAGTTCCTTTTGGATTTCCTTCTTGATCAATGATAACCGCTGCATTGTCATCATATCGTATTATCATGCCGTTGTCACGTTTGAGTTCTTTACACGTGCGCACAATCACAGCTCTAATTATTTCTGATCTTTCTAGAGGCATGTTGGGCACTGCTTCTTTGATTACAGCAACAATAACATCGCCAATATGAGCATATCGGTGATTACCAGTTCCTATGATTCGAATACACATCAATTCTTGAGCTCCACTGTTATCCGCTACATTCAAAAGGGTCTGAGGTTGAATCATATCATTTTTATTTGAATCTCTTATTTCAATGCAAGGGATAAGGGAAAAAAGAAATATTGTCTGTCCAGAGATAAATAAATCCGTGGTTGTTTTTTCATTCTCAATACTCCTTTTTCTTTTACTTTTGTTTACCTATCCTGAAATAACAAATTGAGTTCGTATAGGCATTTTGCATGCAGCTATTTCCATAGCAGCTTTGGCTACAGTTTCTGATACTCCACTCATTTCATAAAGTATTCGGCCCGGTTTAACAACGGATACCCAATATTCGGGGGATCCCTTGCCCGAACCCATACGTGTTTCTGTAGGTCTTACAGTAACAGGTTTGTCGGGAAAGATACGTACCCATATCTTTCCACCACGACGCGCATATCGTGTCATTGCTCTTCGCCCTGCTTCTATTTGTCTAGCTGTGATCCAAGCAGGTTCAAGTGCCTGAAGAGCATATCTGCCAAAACAAATATGATTGCCTCGACAAGATATTCCCTTCATTCTACCTCTATGTTGTTTACGAAATCTGGTTCTTTTGGGGTTATAGTTGATGGTTGTTTCTGAATTCCATCTCTACTGCAGAGCCGGACATGAGAGTTTCTTCTCATCCAGCTCCTCGCGAATGAAAATGATTCAATAATATTACATATATACATGTATTTCATTCTCTATCAAAAGAAAGAATATACTAATTTTTTTTGATATTGAATTTGTTACATAGGTAGCTGTATATATAACTAGGCGTGTTTGTTTATATATAATGCTTCTTTCTTTTATCAAGATTTATAAATTATTTTACTTTACCTCTATTGAATCACGCCAATAGTCATCCAATAAATGAAATTATTCAATTAAATAAAAAGAAAGAAAGGGTTCGCGGGCGAATATTGACTCTTTCCTCCTTCATTTGTAGGGTCAATTCATGACCCTTCAGAAGAAATCCATTTTTTCTTGGTTCATTCCGCCATCCTACCCAATGAATCTTTAGGATTTCTTTGTTTTCAAGAAAATCCTATGTAGTCACAGGTTCCATCGTTCCCATAGCTTCTCCATTAATGCTTAGGCCTGAACTCTGCAATGGAGCTCTCAACAAAATCTGTTATTTGTTTCCGAGTCAATCTCCTCAGTTTTTCTTAACCCGAAGCTCGATTAAATTATTCTCTATTTTCTATTTTTTATATTCTATATTTTTCTATCTTTGATATTTGATATCTTATTATTTCTTTATCTATTTCTATCTTATTAGATACATAATAGACTATATTATACATATTTATTAGATTATTTAGATTCTTATTTTAATTTAATTTCTTTTATGATATTGGAATTGTATATTTTGTATTTTTATTGTATATTGATGTTGATGCTTTCTAACACTGCCTTTTTTATGGGGTAATTCTTCATAAACCATACATATGGGAATCATATATCATTGAGATCTTTATTCTCTCTTTCTATCATCCTTCCATTTTTCCACATCCCTTTCTTTTTTCACAATTCATAATCATATTTCTTTTTTATGAAAAGAATTTCAGTTGCTACAACTATATGATCGATTCAGTCATATAGTGACTGTTTCTTGGGATCTCGACAATACGAAGCAATAAGTTGGTTATTAGTTTTGAGTTTCTTGAGTTTTGATAGTTACTAAGTTTATAGTGGGGTCAGCTTGTTTTTTTTTCAATCTCAATTCTCAACTCTAAATAAAAAACTAACGAGTCACACACTGAGCATAGCAATTCTACTAAAATCTAAATTAAATT